CCAATCATTGTGGGTATAATGGTAGATGCCCTAGACCAAGTTACTATTATTTCTTTCTCCTCCCTTATGTTTAGTTTTTCAATTTTTGCCCATAAATGATTAGCTACAAAAGGATTTTTTTTTATTGAACGTGTCACAGGGGATTACTCCTTTATTACATTACATTTTTGAAATGGGCATTCTATGCCCAATATATCGATCTAAGTATGAAGGTAAGAATAAATACAATAATGATGAATGGAAAAAGAAAAAAGCTAAAATCCTTTAGCTAGATAAGGGGCGGATGTAGCCAAGTGGATCAAGGCAGTGGATTGTGAATCCACCACGCGCGGGTTCAATTCCCGTCGTTCGCCCATCACATTATTTCAAATTCTAAAAATTCAGTTTTCTATATTCTTATTTATTTACGGCGACGAAGAATAAAACTATCACTATATTTTTTCCTTTTCCTACTTCTTCTTCCAAGCGCAGGATAACCCCAAGGAGTTGTGGGTTTTTTTCTACCAATCGGAGCTCTCCCTTCACCGCCCCCATGGGGATGGTCTACAGGGTTCATAACTACTCCTCTTACTACAGGACGCTTACCTAGCCAACGCTTAGATCCGGCTCTACCCAAACTTTTTTGGTTCACCCCAACATTACCCACTTGTCCGACTGTTGCTAAGCAATTTTTGGATATCAAACGGACCTCCCCAGATGGTAATCTTAATGTGGCCGATTTACCCTCTTTTGCAATCAGTTTCGCTACAGCACCTGCCGCTCTAGCTAATTGTCCACCCTTTCCAAGTGTGATTTCTATGTTATGTATGGCCGTGCCTAAGGGCATATCGGTTGAAGTAGATTCTTCTTTTTTATCAATAAAAACCCCTTCCCAAACTGTACAAGCTTCTTCCAAAGCATACGGCTTTCTAGATGTATATGATGATATCTAGACAGATGGATCTTATATGAATCGTATGATGAAGTATCACATGAGTGGATATATAGGAATCCAAATCTGCCGAATCACTCATGTTATGATCTTCTACATCCTAGGTCTCCCCGTTCCGTCATCTGGCTTATGTTCTTCATGTAGCATTCAGACCGAATGACTCTATGAAATTACGTCAATACTTCCATTCCACATATTACGGGTAACGTAGGAGACATCTCTATTTTTCCCCGGGGGATCTTTATAATTACCACTGCTTAGCTTTTAATTCGCCTCTGACCATCAAATTAAATGTGAATAACCCGGCCTCCTCTCTTTGAAACAAGGGGCGCTCTCCGGTTCTGTGCGTGCTTCAAACAATTTTTTTTTGTCTTCTCCATATTACCATATCTCTAGAGTCAATAATTTTCTATGAGGAACTACTGAACTCAATCACTTGCTGCCGTTACTCAACAGTTTTCTGCTGAGGTTTCTCCCGTAGAGGTACTCAAATTGGATCAGTGATCGATTTCTAGGTTTCGTCGTAAACCTAATTGGTTACTTCCAATTACGTAAATCAATAGTTCAAACCGCACTCAAAGGTAGGGCATTTCCCATTGATATAGGAACTTCTGTACCAGAAACAATGGTATCTCCAATTATAGCCCCTCTGGGATGTAAAATATATCTCTTCTCACCATCCCCATAGTGTATGAGACAAATGTGTGCATTTCGATTAGGGTCGTATTCTATGGTTACGATTCTACCAGATATGTCTTTATCATTCCGTCGAAAATCTATTTTACGGTATAGACGCTTATGACCTCCCCCTCTATGCCCTGCGGTAATGATTCCTCTGGCATTACGACCTTTACTACAACGACGCTGTCCATGGATCAAATTATTTCGTGGATTGGATTTTACTTGACTGTCTATGGCTCCATTGCGTGTGCTCGGGGTAGAAGTTTTGTATAAATGTATCGCCGTGTTATTAAGTATTTTGCTTTAAGTTCTTTTCTCTATAAGAGGTGGAATAGAATAACCTGGTTGAAGCGTAATGATCATACGTTTGTAATGCATTGTATGTCCCATAATAGGTCCCATTCTTCTACCCTTTCCCGGGACTCGATGACTATTTATAGCTATTACCTTGACGCCAAAGAAGAGTTCGACCCAATGCTTTATTTCTGTCCTAGTTGATCCTGATTCGACATTAGAAGTATATTGATTGTTCCCCAATAACCGAATACTTTTTTCTGTAAATACTGCATATTTGATTCCATCCATAAATCCATTTTATTCCCTATGAGTTCCAGTATCAATAAGAATTCTAGTTCTTACTGTTCATATGTTATGGTATGAATATACCATACCAATTCGGTATGTATGGATGATGAGATTCCATTGATACAGAGCCAATTCTAATAGACTTATTGAACGTTCCCATTGGCGTGCATCCAGCAGGAATTGAACCTACGAATTTGCCAATTATGAGTTGGGCGCTTTAACCATTCAGCCATGGATGCTTAACAGGGATCATCGTACATCGTAAATAACCAAATTCCAATTGAAATGAAATCTTTAGGAGGAATCAATGAGAGGACATCAATTCAAATCCTGGATCTTCGAATTGAGAGAGATATTGAGAGAGATCAAGAATTCTCACTATTTCTTAGATTCATGGACCAAATTCGATTCAGTGGGATCTTTCACTCA